GATACACGCATCCTTCTCATCCTTCTCATAATGAATAGAGAGCGGGTAGCGGGAATCGAACCCGCATCGTTAGCTTGGAAGGCTATGGGTTATAGTCGACGTCAATTCATTATTTTTAACGTCTCTAATTCAAAACCGAACATGAAACTTTTATTTCATTCGGCTCCTTTATGGAAGATGGCTGGATTCCATAATCTAAGCCATAAACGAACTAAAAGAAGTTGCTTCATAAGATCTATGTCCGCTTTTCTGTCTGAATGTATACCAAACAAATTGCTTTCTAGATGATCCCTCTAGAAGACGAGGGGTATTTTGAAAAGTCCTTCTAGTTACTTCGTTCTCTATTTCTCCTTGCGTGAATCTTGAGGAAAGAAATTTTTGTTTCCACCCGAGCTGAAATAAAATGTCGATAACTTTAGTAAACCAAAGTCGTCCTTTATTAGCTATTGTGCTTCAACCTCTTCAAATGAAAAAATTGAAGATCTAGTTACGATTAGAAGTACACTTTTGTATCTTCCTCCATGGATTCTTTACTTAATACTCATTCAATTGTTAAGTCTTGATACAGCGCAAAAAAATTATGCTTCGCGATTCCCTACTCCAATGTGAAAATTGATAATGGACTTTTGGGTACAAATCACGAAAATGTATATGATTCCTCAAATCGCTTATTGAGAGGTAAAGGATTCAATCCTTTCTAAGAAATAAAGTTTTTAATCGGAACGGAATATGAAAAAAACCTAAAGACCCCTTAACTATTTAAGTTGTTAATAGAACGAATCACACTTTTACCACTAAACTATACCCGCTACATTGTGATTATTGTATATGAATGGACCATTTGTCGAACAAGAACATTACTCTATGTAATAATGTAATATAATAAATAAAGATAGGATTAAGGACAAAATCCTAAATTAAATTGGAAATGAGAGTGCTCGGGTCTTTTCCTGGAGAAACTTAATGAGATAAGAAAAGGAGGGCCTTTTGACCTTGAAAAAATGTGTGTTCTTGAGGGGTTATTTAGTAGAAGACCTGCCCCAAAAGAACTATATAGCATAACAAGAAATGGCCTGGCTAGGTACCGACCCGGCCAGGTGGGGGAATCAAATAAAGGACGGACCCTTCGGATCGGATGAAATAAAATTCAAAGGGTACTCTTTAACGTACCAACTTCACTCTTTTTTTTTTTTCTATTTTTGAAATACTTTTTCTTTACTTCAGGGGTAACATAGTCATTATCCTTTGTTAATTGGGAGAGATGGCTGAGTGGACTAAAGCGGCTGATTGCTAATCCGTTGTACGACTTCTTCGTACCGAGGGTTCGAATCCCTCTCTTTCCGTTTCTTCCGACGGCTTAATATTTTCTTTCGACTTCAAATTCAAAAAAAAAATCTTGAGACCCCTTTTTTTATTTTATCTTTTATCATAGTTCACTATCTGTAATAGAGAAACTCATAAGAAAATGAATAAATCAAACAACAAGAAATCCTTTCTTTTTTTATTCCTCACGCCCTGGATTACGCCCTGGATCATTCGATAGGAATCCAAAGATAAAGAGAGAAACAAAAAATATCACTACTGTGTAAACGAAGAGTTTAAGAGTAAGCATTATACAATCTCCAGGATAAGATCCTATTTTTTGGAAAAGGAGAATAGATTATCTATTTTTATACCCCATATTCTAGGTTTGACACCAAACCAATAGATGAAGTGGTTTAGAGATAAATCAAAAAAGAAAAAACCTAATATCTTTTCGGTATCCAAATTCTCTGTCATATCTACAGTTACTGTGGGGGGATTTACTAGTTTCTTGTTCACTGGAAGGTGAAGAAGGGCAAAACGAGGAAATGAGATGATTCAGATTCATCGCGCCTATTCAAGAATTTCCATGTTTGAATCGAGGGTTCATATCATAATGTAAGAGATCCGATCTTTTTTCAATTGTTAGTTTTTTTTTATTGATTAAATCATGAATCTTTGTAGGACAGTATTAAATAAAGATCTCATCGAAAACTTACAGCAGCTTGCCAAACAAAGGCTAAGAGAAAAAAGAGCACAGGGATGACTGGCATAAAATCTACGATTGGATTAAGAAAAGCGTAAGACTCGGGTAACTTAGCAAAGAAAAAACTACTCGAATGAAGGGCAGAATTAAGACAGCTACAGATAAAACTAAAGATATTAAGCATAACAAACATTTCATTCTTTCATTCTTGGAGATAATTGTATTTGATTGAGTTTTGAGTTATTTTTTAAGGGATAAACGGGGAAAATGAACAAAAGAATCCTGCTTTTTTTACGTACTCAATCAAAAACCCCTCAATTCTCGCACGAAAATAGAAGGAAGCATACTTTCATACAATATCTTAATTGAATTCTATCTAATGATCAATAAATTCAGTGGAATTCTCTAACTAGTTGTGTGAAATCCTAGTACCAATCTAACGGATTCCATAGAGGTTTTTATTGATTGTGATTTGACAATTCATTAAAATTATTCAATAATATTAAATTGATTGAAAAAAAAAAAAGAAACAACTCTAGAAGTTGTGGATGTGGGATGGATGTGGGGCGTGGCCGAGTGGTAAGGCGCCGGGTCTTGTTCCCGGAATATCGAAGGTTCGAAACCTTTCGTCCCAGCACATCCCACACTTTTCTTTCTTCTAGTTACTAGTTCGAAGAAAGAGAACTTTTTCCTCTGTGCCTATAAAGGATGGAATCCGTATGTGGTCAATGTGTAGTGGGGCGTGGCCAAGTGGTAAGGCAACGGGTTTTGATCTCGTTATTCGAAGGTTCGAATCCTTCCGCTCCAAGGTATTCTATACCTTATGTAGAATACCAATTAGTAATTGATAAAAGTCAATATCAATTACTATACTTTCGATTCAGCCAATGACTATTCATGATTCCATATTGAATCAATTCCAGACGGGTTCTAAAGGAAAGCAGTTTTATGGTGAAACTTCGTTTAAAACGATGCGGTCGGAAGCAACGTGCGACTTGAAGGACATGATGAACTATGGATTCTTAACACCCATCATTTTCTTTATTTTTTGAAGATTCTAGTTCGAGTATAGAAGGTGCTCTGAACTCGACATACAAAATTTGTTTTTTATTTCCACTTTCCACGAACCCTTTTTTCGTTTTCGTGAACGTGTAAGTAATTAATTAAATAGGATACAATGGAGCTCGAGAAGAAATGATTGAGTCATTTCTCAGAGGTAGGGATCTATGGCTCACAGCAATTAATAGACGAACTTCGTGACTCTTATTTCTTATTTAATAAGAAAGAAATGGAAACAATCCAATTCCAGCAAGAGGTTTAAGTGTATCGAATCGAGGGGAATCAACCATTCGTATGATTCTTTAAAGAGAAAGAAATCACAAAAGGGATGTTGCTACCCTTTTGGTATGATTACGGATCACCGAAGTAATGTTTAAGCCTAACGATTCAAAAAAAAAAGTTAAAATATCATGTAACAAGAAAACGCCATTTTCAATTGTCTCAACAATTTCATTTTCATAAAAAAAGGAAAATTGATTCTAAACGAGACAAAAAGGGAGTTAAAGAGAGCTCAATAAATGAATGAACCTTAGGACCTTTTCACTCTTTCTTTGGGTAAGAATGATCCAACAACCTGAGCTATAAAAAAAATGATTTTTTGATGAATTGGGGTTCTCACTTGATTTTCGAATCGATAGATCACCCTTCGAATCATTCTTTCTCGAGCCGTACGAGGAGAAAACCTCCCTTACGTTTCTAAGGGGGGCTGTAGTCATCTACAGCTATCCCAATGGGCCATCTATCGAATCGTTGCAATTGATGTTCGATCCCGAAGAGATGGAAGGGCTCTTTGTAAAGTGGGTCTTTACGACCCGATCAATAATCAAACTTCTTTAAATCTTCCTGCTATTTTTCATTTCATTGAAAAAGGAGCTGAGCCTACGAGAACCGTTTATAATATCTTAAAGAAAGCAAAAATTTTTCAAGAACTTTCAGGATTTTTTTTTAATCCGAATCCTCTTTTTTTGTTCTACGAACAAGGAAGCTATAAGTAATGCAACTATAAATCTCATGGAGAGTTCGATCCTGGCTCAGGATGAACGCTGGCGGCATGCTTAACACATGCAAGTCGGACGGGAAGTGGTGTTTCCGGTGGCGGATGAGTAGGGCAGAGGCCTACTATTTCTTCATCTAGGATCTGACTTAATACTTAATATAATAACCAAAAAAAAAATAGAAAATATAGGAGGTAAAATCAATATGATTCTAGATGATTCTAGTCATTTTTTATGCGGTGCAGCAGCATTAGTTTGGATCACAAGTTGAAACCGTATCTAGGATACGACTTATTACTTAATATAATATATATTAATATTAACAAAAAAAAAATCTAAAATATAGGCGGTAGAATCAAAATGATTCTAGTCATTTTTTATGTGGTGCAGCAAGCCCGCATTAGTTTGGATCACAAGTTGAAACCGTATAAAGAGGTTATTTTGATTATACTTATTATAATCAAAATGATAATTCGAATTTGGTACTTCTATATAAAAAGGTTTATAGAATTGATTTTCAAGTATTTTCTTAATATAGAAGCTTGGAAAATATTTCTCGGTTGGAAGTACCTTTTACTGGTTTGGAGGCTATTTGAAAAATCGATATTCAACCTATCTATGTGGGTGGCGATCTCCCAGTATCTTTCGAAAAAAGAAAATTGGGTAGAAATACTCATAATTTGTAATTTGTGTCGATCGAATTATCCAACTATATCTATATCTGGATAAGCATTATTCGATCGAGTATAAGTACGTGCTCTGTTTTGGAGGTGTAATAATGATGAAGTGGTTTAATCTGCTAAGTCCTTGGTATTACCCACAACCGCAGAACGTGACTTATGTTTCGAACAAAACGACAGATAGAGCCGGCAACACTACCCTCGAGGTCATACACTATGACCAAAGGGGGAACATGACTGTGGAATTGGAAAAATACGACCGAAGGGGGAACAGGATCCTATATGATAGGAAAAGAAAAAAAACCAAACCTTGGTGGAAACGAATTTTTTAATTCGTTCAAAAACTAGCTACGTGTGCACTGCACGTAGCTAGTGTCAATACAGCACTAGTCCTTTTTTTTTCACTTTGATTTCTTTTTGATTTTGTCTAGCGTAGACTGTCTCTTGGCCCGTAGGTCCTGACACAAGGTTAGAATTCTAGCTCTTCCAGAGTGGTATCTCACTGACGGCTTGGCCCCCCGGAAGGGGGCCTTCTTCGCCCTCCACCTAAGCTGCGCAGGAAAGGCCTAAAGCCAATCCCAGGGAACAGTAAAGCTTCATAGGGTCTTTCTGTCCAGGTGCTTGTCAACGTTCATTTTATATTGACAATAGTGTATTGAATAAATAGAATTTCATTATGGTAATTTTCAATTAAGTAAATCTATTTCTCTCCGAATTCTAATTCTAGATGGGGTTTGCAATCTCTTTATTTTTATTATGATTCATCTATACACTCGGGTTGCTAACTCAACGGTAGAGTACTCGGCTTTTAAGTGCGACTAGAATCTTTTACACATTTGGATGAAGCAACGAATTCATCCATACCATTGGTAGAGTTTGTAAGACCACGACTGATCCTGAAAGAGAAGAGAACGAATGGAAAAAACAGCATGTCGTATTAACGAATTAAGGAAGAACTCTAAGAGCACTTCATTCTTAATCCTTACCGGATCAATACAAAGTATTCTTTGAATTCTTATATTATATTTCAATATGGGTCGAGTGAATAAATGGATAGAGCCGCAAGGATCCAATTATAGAATAGAGAAAACAAAAAGCAACGAGCTTCTCTTCTTAATTCGAATGATTTCCCGATCTAATTAGACGTTAGAAATATATTAGTACCTGATTCGGGAAAAGGTTCTCCCATAACCATAAAAATAAGTGGATTCTCCATTTATTTATTTCTTTTTTTTTGAATCCTAATTATTAACTATCTCCACTCTTATTGAGTGGAGACGAATGTGTAAAAGAAACGGTATATTGATAAATAGAAGATAAATAGAATCAATTCTAAAATCAAAAGAGCGATCGGGTTGCAAAAATAAAGGATTTCTTATTATTTCAATATCCTAATTAAAGAACACAAACCCATTGGTTGGATGAAAAAAAAAGAGAATCCCTTGATAAGCTTATCTATCTTCAGGGTAGATATCATTTTCTGACTATCTACCTTGTTTTGACTGTATCGCACTATGTATCATTTGATAGTCCAAGAAACCCTCGGTCTTTGGTTCAAATCTCATTTTCAATGGAAGAATTACAAGGATATTTCCAAATAGATAGATCTCGACGACAAGACTTCTTATATCCACTTCTATTTCAGGAGTCTATTTATGCGCTTGCTCATGATCATGGTTTAAATAGATCGATTCTTTCTGAACCTCTCGAAAATTTAGGTTATGACAATAAATTCAGTTCACTAATTTCAAAACGTTTAATTACTCGAATGTATCAACAGAAGCATTTGATTCTCTTTGATAATGATTTTAACCAAAATACATTTCGTGATCAGAATCAGAAGAAGCATTTTTATTCTAAAATGATATCAGAGGGTTTTTCACTCATTGTGGAAATTCCATTCCCTCTGCGATTAGTACCTTCCCTAGAAGCGAAAGAAATAGCAAAATCTCATAATTTACGATCAATTCATTCAACATTTCCCTTTTTAGAGGATAAATTATCACATTTAAATAATGCCTTAGATATACTAATACCCTACCCCATCCATTTGGAACTCTTGATTCAAACCCTTCGCTATTGGATACAGGATACCCCCGCTTTGCATTTATTACGATTCTTTCTCTACGAGTCTCAGAATTCGAATAATCTGATTACTCAAAAAAAAATCGATATTTCGCATTTTTCAAATCAGAATCAAAGATTTTTCTTGTTCCTATATAATATTCATATATATGAATGCGAATCCATATTCGTTTTTCTCCGTAAACAATCTGTTCATTTACGATCAAGATCGTATAGAGCCCTTCTTGAGCGAACACATTTTTATCGAAAAATAGACAAGTTTTTCTTCATTTTTCATAAAAATTTTCAGACCACCTTATGGTTGTTCAAGGATCCTTTCATGAATTATGTCAGATATCAAGGAAAAGCCATTCTGGCTTCAAAAGGAACACCTCTTCTGATAAAAAAATGGAAGTATTACCTTGTCAATTTTTGTCAAGGTTATTTTGACTTGTGGCCTCAACCAGATAGAATTCAAATAAACCAATTCTCCAAGCACTCCCTCGATTTTCTGGGCCATCTTTCAAGTTTACGGCTAAAGCCTTGTGTGGTAAGGAGTCAAATGTTAGAAAATTCATTTATTATAGATGTTTCTATTAATAAGTTTGATACTATAGTCCCCACAATTCCTTTGATAGGAGCATTGGCTAAAGCGAAATTTTGTAACGTATCGGGGCATCCTATTAGTAAGCCG